AATCTTCATAATTAAATACCGTTACTGTATAAGTCGATCTCGTTGTGAAAGACCTAGTACTGGATAATTATGGGTAGAGCCAAAGAGTGTGAACTGTACAAGTTAACAATAACATTGATTAAATGAAAGAAAGAAGGGCTCCGGTGTATAGAGAAGACCTCACCGTTTAAGAAGTAACCATAGAAACGATGGAACCCACTATATCCATTTATATTTATTACTTTTTTATTTACTATGTGTTTTTAATACCTAGTATCAATACAATTTTTTTTTTTATAGGTGAAATGCCTAGAAAAAAAAGAAAAAATCGTGGTCGGGAAGGTTATAATAGCAAAAGCCATTGGAATTTTTATTTTATACATTGGAAGAATCCGTTTTGTTATTAATAGACTAGGACACGGGAAGAGAATAACTGAAAGAAAGGAAATCGATTAGTTATTCATCAAAGTTTCATTTATTCAATGACCAGAATTAAACGAGGGTATATAGCTCGAAGACGTAGAACAAAAATTCGTTTATTTGCATCAACCTTTCGAGGGGCTCATTCAAGACTTACTCGTACTATTACTCAACAGAAAATAAGAGCCTTGGTTTCGGCTCATCGGGATAGAGGTAGACAAAAGAGAGATTTTCGTCGTTTGTGGATCACTCGGATAAATGCAGTAATTCGCGAGAATAAAGTATACTTTAGTTATAGCAAATTTATACACAATCTGTACAAGAGACAGTTGCTTCTTAATCGTAAAATACTTGCACAAATAGCTATATTAAATAAGAGTTGTCTTTATATGATTTCCAATGAGATCATAAAATAAAGAGATTGGAAGGAATCCGTTGGAATAGTTTAAATGGAGTTCCCTGGAGAATGAACTCTGGGAAGGTAGAGTAGAAATTAGTATGATAAAATATGATAAAGTCATCAAAATGAAGAAACACATTCAATAAAAAATATTTATTCTTCTTCTCCAATTTTTTTTTTTCTTACGACACGACTCTCGATTTTCTGATTTTTCGAACAAAAAAAAACGTCAATCCGCATTTGAGTTTGTATTAGAATTTTATTTTGATTCAATTGAAGAGTCAGCCTATTTTTTTCTGGTTCTAAGACCAGCAGTTCTAGCGGTTGACTCGCTTCTTTCAAATTGTTTCTCATTATTAAGAAAAGGTAACGGAGATAAAATACGAGCTTGTTTTATAGCAATAGTAATTAATCGTTGTTGTTTTAAGGTCAACCTATTTACCCGTCTAGATAATATTTTTCCTTGTTCGCTAATAAATCGACTAATTAAACTCATGTTTCTATAATCAATTCGATCCCCCGATTGGATCGGAGGCAAACGCCTACGAAAAGATCGCTTGGATTTAAGAAGGATTCGCTTGGATTTATCCATGGTTTGTTTATTCCTTATCCTGAAAATCCCAATCCTATTTCTTAATTCTACATCATGTTTGATCCGATCGAAATAGGAATTGGGTTTGTTTATATTTAAATAAATATATGTTATATATATTGTTATATATAATATGTAATTTTTCATCTTCCTTGGAAGACTGACACACGAGCGGTCGGTTCGATCTATTTCTTTATCTCCCCATGAATCGTATGTTTGTAACAACAGGGACAGAATTTTCTCAATTCCAATCGACCAGGCGTATTGTGTCGATTCTTTTGAGTAATATATCTGGAAATGCCCGTTGATTCCTTATTAACACGATTTCGAAGACAACTGGTACATTCCAAAATAACTGTTACTCGGACATCCTTACCCTTGGCCATGAACCTCCTTTGGTTTTTGATTCACTCAATTCTTTAATTTTCCGATCCGAAGCAAGGAAGAATAAAGGAAAAAAAAATAGAAGCAGGTAACTCGAAATCAAATTATAAAAGAAAGATTTCGTTGCAATCAATATAGTAATAAAATTAATATAGTAATAATAAGTAATATAATGATTTCTAACTATATTTATAATTAAGAATTGCCGGACAGTATTTTCAGTTAAGTATCTTGTATGATATTGTTGCCCCAACCATCACATTTTCATTTCCACTCTATTATTAATTTGAGCCTGGGCCCGAGTTCATAGTTTCACTGAGGGCGAAACCGCTTTTTCTTTGTTTTTTTTTTTTAGAATAACTTATTCTAAAAAAAAAAAAAACAAAGAAAAAAAGAAGGGAAGGATAGGGATTAGTTACAGAGATTTGATTGTATCTCTAATCTTCTTCCCCCTTCTCATATCAATAACTAAAATTAAAAAAAGGGGAATATCAACGCATCCGGAAAAAAACGATTGATCTCTATCAATAAACCTGCCAAAGACCCGAACCATAAAGCACTTACTACCGGTGCCACGGAGAGATATGTTTTTAGATCTCGCATTTTAAAAACTCCTCTTTCTTTATTCGTTATTCGTTATTGTAATTTGTAATACATAATGGTAATACATATATGACCAGATGTGTATATGTAGTTAATGACTGACCGCCTGTATTTGTACGCGGAGTCCCTAATTAAAATTGAAATGTACAAAATAGATATTTCTAAAAAAAAAAATACGTCCATTTCTGCCTGAAATTCCTAAAAAATATTAATTTTTTATGGTAGGTTTCATATTTATTTCATACTTTATATAATATAAGTCTTTTAATATATTATATGTTTGTTATATGATATATGAGACCAAAAAGAAGAAATGAAAAGATAATTTTTGTATATCAATGGAGGAAATAAAGATGTGGAAAACAAGACAGGGATTCTTTACAATGACACTGTAGACCAGTTGAAAGGGATGTAGCGCAGCTTGGTAGCGCGTTTGTTTTGGGTACAAAATGTCACGGGTTCAAATCCTGTCATCCCTACCTATTACTTATCTTATGAGCAGTAACGAGGGATCAATTGAGATAAATTGGACATACATAATAAATCTTTAATTTTATGATATATATGCAAGATGAATTGGGGTCACAAAATCTTTATTGTGATAATGATAATAAGGCGCTCTTAGTTCAGTTCGGTAGAACGTGGGTCTCCAAAACCCGATGTCGTAGGTTCAAATCCTACAGAGCGTGATTCTGTGGTCTTGTTAATCGCGTTAGGTCGAAAATTACACTGAAATAATTGAACAGCAATCTAAATTTGACCTCCCGCGGATTAAAGGAAGTAGGAGGTCAATCAAAAAAGAGATGTTAATTAATCAAAGGTCCAACTGATCACCACGTCTGTATTGTAAATATGCAGTTACGAATAATCCGGCCAAAGTAATAGGAATTAGACCTAAGACGATTCCAAATAGAAAAACTTCAATCATTTCAATTTGTTTGAAAGGGGAAAGGGGAGGTAATATTTATCCTTAAATATTAATCTGTATTGACTATAAATCTCAATGACCAAGAATTGGAAATTGATACGGTAAGTAACTGTAGAATATATGAACTTCCATAGAAAGATTTTTTTTATGAATTGTTCATTTAATTAATTTCAAATAAGTCGTATCTTGCTCAGACCGATAAATAGAGCTGAGGTTATAGTCAAAGCTGCTAGTAGAAAACCAAAATAACTAGTTATAGTAGGCATGAAAAGGCTAAATGAAATATGTTCTTTTTATACATATGTTTATAAAGCACTTCCCTAAGTTTCAATTTTTGAAAGATACGAGGATAAGCAAAAATACCAACCAATTGAAAGGATAAATTCAATTGAAAATGTTTGATTCATCTATTATTATAGACGATACTAACAAAAATCGAGTAACATAAGTAAGAAATCAATTCATCATTTGTGACATTTACCCATGCCGCACTTTTTGAATCAACAGATTCATCGGTCAACTCTGGAGTTGACTAAACTAATATATGTATATAACTAATACATGTATATATAGAATATTTTAAATTCTAAATAATAAAGTAATAATAAGAACTTTTTTTTATAACTTTATTCACAAAATTAAACTTTCTTTGAATCACTAATCACTATGGAATAAAATTGGAAAATCATTTTGATCGTTTTTTATTGTATCGAAATATCGAATACATTTTTTTTTTTTCGAACTACAAGTGCCCTTGTAATGCACTTTATTTTTTTACTTTAAAGTGAACTCAGTAGTAGTTCATTCACATAATCTTGCGATTGAAAAGAAAAAAGTATCGCATGATAAGATCAATCGAAACTAGGTTTTACATTTTGTCTTTCTATATTAGAAAGCCCCATCCTTGTAATTAGGTCAAGAAGGACCCCCTTTTTCCTTTGTTTGGGTCTAATATCTAATACAATAATGCGTGCATCACGAATATTGATTATTTTTTTATTTATTCGTTGTTCTCTTTCTTTTATTGAACTACTATTGTTACTGGGCGGCTAACCAATTCCTAAAAAAAAAAAAAAAAAGGATTCCAACAAAAAACATCTTATACAACCACAAAAAGGATATCTTTAGATGTAACATCTAATTGAATCGTGAGAATATGAAAATCTCCTTAATAAATTATTGGAAATCAACACGTCGGATTCACATTTTACCTGATCTTCAGTTTCTAGTCCGAAGTCAATAATGAAGAAAACCCTTATACTACTACTACAGGAATTAGAGGAATTTTTTATTAAATGGTACAAAATTCTACATCGACAAGCAACAAGAAAAGAAGAAAGAAATTATCTAACACTTCATTTCGATACTGATTGTGAAATTGCATTGCTGTGTCAGAAGAAGGATAGCTATACTGATTCGGTATACTCTAAAGACACCCTTGGTACAATATTGACGATCTCACAAAGATTATATTTCAGTGAATTTCCATTTACTGATTTCATCTTTTACGGAATCGACCCCCCCTGACTGTACAAGAATATGCGGAGCTCAACATGTCTGGAAGCACAGGAGAACGTTCTTTTGCTGATATTATTACCAGTATTCGATACTGGGTCATTCATAGCATTACTATACCTTCCTTATTTATTGCGGGTTGGTTATTCGTCAGCACGGGTTTAGCTTACGATGTATTT